TTTATTTCTTTGCTACAGCTGATAAAAATCGTTGTTTTGGACGATGCCATATGTAGAAAGCCTATTTTTTTTTATTTTTTTTACTAGTAGATTACTAGTAGATTTTGCTCTTTCTTTCCTTTTTCTTTCTATAGTGTAGATAGTCGCACGTAATGACAGATTACGGCCATATTATTAAAAGCTTGTGGTAAGAAAGGGTTTCGTTCTAATGCCCGAAAATAATATTCCAAAGCTTTTGTGTGTTCTCCATTACTTGTGTGAATAAGGCCTATATTATAGAGTATATAACTTCTATCATAGGGATCGATTTCTAGTCGCATAGCTTCATAATAATTCTGTAAAGCTTCCGCATAATTTCCTTCGGATTGAGCAGACATCCGTTACGGTCGTTATTCGATTCAAAGAATCTCCGTTCCAGAACCGTACGTGAGGTTTTCATCTCATACGGCTCCTCCCTTATGTGCATAATAAGCCTAATACATAGAATCAAAAAGGAGTGAAATATTCTCATTATGAACTGAGCGGGGCTAGTGTTTTTACAAGAAATCTCTAGCCAACCTTCCTGCAAAAGATCGTTTCTTAACATCCAAGATGTTGGTACTAGATAAAAATATAAAAATGTTACGTTAACTCCAACAATTTCTTTGTCCTCAACATCCCTTAATTTCTAGGAATTAGTCACTTCAACAGTCTTCGATGGTTATATGGGTATCCAAAGCACGAATGAGATGGATATTTGTTGTCCCAACCATTCTTCTTAGTCCCGATCCCAATAAGGAAAAGGGGAAATTTAGAGCAAAGTTTTCGTGTTGTTGATTCCTAAGCGTAGTGCTTCTTCCTCTATGCCGCCTAGTGGTACTAGTGGAGCAGTATTAACCTGCAATACATAACCCATAGCCATAGGTGTAACCTTTTCGCTCAATGCTAGAATCGACAATTGAAACATCTGAGGCTGCATTAATCGGGGATACACGACAGAAGGAATGTTTTTTTAGAAACTTCACCTTCAATAAACGTAGAGTTTTTTTCAAATCTTTCTATCCCGGCTAATGTGTCTTTCTCCTAAAACTCGACGCGGTAAATAAAAGAAATCAAATCACACCATCTCTGTAATAAGTAAATGCCTCTTTTTCTCCTGAAGTTGTCGGAATTATTCGTAATAAGATATTGGCTACAATTGTAAAGGTCTTATCAATCAAATTTCCAGTTATCCGGGATCTAGGCATAGGTAGCAATCCATTTTAAAATTTCTTTTAATTACCTCTCGTTAGAAAACGATCCTACAAAAAAAGTAATTATACAGTACGAAATAACATAAAAACAGACTTAACTCATAAAAAAAGATAGACCGCGTGTTCGAGTCGTTCCAATCCCGTTATTTTAGCCGGTATAGATATCAGAAAAAGACGGGAACGTCATCTTCGCAAACAGCAAACATAAATAGATATATATCTTTATTGTTTATTGTTTTTAAGAAAAAGTTTTTCACAAAAAAAAAATTTCTTTATCCCCCTAGCCCCGAAGGAAAAGTCTTTCTTTGATTAAATGATTTAAAGTTTTCTATTTTTTATAGTTTATAGTTAGAATTAATTGTACGTACCGTACCTATCCAACATCTAATCTAATATATATGATACTAAATTCTATATGATAATAAATACAGTTGGAATAATTACATCAATAGTTGCAGTGACAGTTATCTTCATTCTCAAATCGGGATTGACTCGCGATTCACTCGCTTTCGGGGCCATAATCATTATCCTAATCATTATGTAGGAGAGATGGCCGAGTGGTTGAAGGCGTAGCATTGGAACTGCTATGTAGGCTTTTGTTTACCGAGGGTTCGAATCCCTCTCTTTCCGCACCTTCACCTAATTTATCAATGTTACTGAAATGCTATTGACCGCAATATATCAAATCACCTAACAATGGATACCCTTATTCCAAGAGTTCTATCTTTCTTTGATATGGATTCTCTATTCCTAATTTCTGTGGAACAGAAAATACGAGTGGACAAGGAATGAAAATGCCCCTATCATTCTAGGATATATCAATGGGATAAAAATCCCCCAAGAAAACCCATACCTTTTGTCTCTTTACTTAGGTGACAGGGGACAAAATTGTTCGAACCCTTGTTATTTTAGTTAGGTTTAAGTCTGACGAGAATAATATTCTACAACTAACAATTCATTTATTTTCAAGCCAATCCATTTACTATCTATTATGTGATTGACCAATCCTTTATATTGGAATGGGTGAAGAGTCAAATGTTTTGGCAATTCCTCCTGGGGGAATGAATCAAGAGAATTTTGAATCATAACTCTAGATTTTTGTTCATCCTTCGCTGTAATAATATCGCGGGGTTTGCAGCGATAACTTGGTATATCTACTATACGATCATTAACTAAAATATGTCTATGGTTAACTAATTGGCGGGCTCGAGGAATAGTTGACGCCATACCTAATCGAAAAAGGATGTTATCCAAACGCATTTCAAGTAATTGTAGTAAAACCTGACCTGTTGACCCTTTGGCTTTTGCGGCGATACGAACGTATTTAAGCAATTGTCGTTCTGTAAGACCATAATGAAAACGCAATTTTTGTTTTTCTTCTAAACGAATACGATATTGAGATTTTTTACCGGCGCGCGATTGATTTCTAAGATCGCTCCCGGCTCTAGGCCTTTTACTAGTTAGTCCCGGTAAAGCCCCCAGACGGCGTATTTTTTTGAAACGAGGCCCTCGGTAACGTGACATAAAGACTCCTTATTTTCTTTATTTTATTGAAATTTCATAAACCTAAATTAAAACTGAACTAAAGGATAAATATGATAAATGAGGCAAAATCTACTGAAGTATTATACTACAAAAAATACTGATATACTACAAATGAGATGGATTCTATCAATATCCGGACCTTATTGTATATATACAAAGTATACACAAAGAATGTATATAGAATAAAAAAAAAAAAATAGAAAAAAAAAAGCCAGCTATCGGAATCGAACCGATGACCATCGCATTACAAATGCGATGCTCTAACCTCTGAGCTAAGCGGGCTCACATAACAGAAATTGTACATGCACAGGAATTTAGTAAACTACTGGAACCTTAGCTATTCACTTTTCATTCGTAGTAATTAATAATTAAATTAAATGAATATAGAAAAATGAACTGAATATATAAAAAAAAAAGAAAAGAATTGACCGTTCGAGTATTCAAAATTGCACAATAAAAATGATTCGAAGAAAAACATATAGAATAAATGTGGTATATATGCATCTATATTGAATTATTGAATTGCGGATACAGAAATGATAGAATGATTTCTGATTAGACCAAATTAGGGGTCCAAAATAGATATGAAAGAGGCTAGACAAGAAATCAAATAAAATATTAAAATAAGAGGAAACACTATTCTAGGAATATAGGAATATAGGAATCGGTATCTAATGACTTTAACAGTTCCAGTAGAATAGAATAGAAATGAAAGAAAAAAGGGAATGACATAATAACATAATAATAAGATTTGAATCTCAAAACACAAAACAAAGAGGGGATATGGCGAAATTGGTAGACGCTACGGACTTAATTGAATTGAGCCTTAGTATGGAAACTTACTAAGTGATAACTTTCAAATTCAGAGAAACCCCGGAAAAAAAAAGGGGCAATCCTGAGCCAAATCCTATTTTTCGAAAACAAACAAAGGTTCATAAAGACAGAATAAGAATACAAAAGGATAGGTGCAGAGACTCAATGGAAGTTGTTCTAACAAATAGAGTTGACTGCGTTGCATTAGTCAAGTACAAGTAAGGGAATCCTTCTGCTAAAGTTAAAATTCCAGAAAAAAAGAAAGGTAAAGTAAAGTATAACCCTATATACATAATACATAGGCATACGTACTGAAATACTATCTCAAATGATTAATGACAACCGACCCAAATCTGTATTTTTTTCTATGTTATATGAAAAATGAAATAATTAATAATTCAAATATCAAATAATAATAAAAAAAAAAACATTGCTTTGATTTGAATCGATTCCAAGTTGACGAAAGGATCGAATATTCATTGATCAGATCATTCACCCCAGAATCTGCTGATTAATTGGACGAGAGTAAAGATAGAGTCCCATTCTACATGTCAATATCGACAACAAAGAAATTTATAGTAAAAGGAAAATCCGTCGACTTTAGAAATCGTGAGGGTTCAAGTCCCTCTATCCCCAAAAAGGGGCCCACCCGACTCCCTAATTGTTTATCTTATTCTCTCTTTTCGTTAACGATTCAAAATTCGTTATCTTTCTCATTTATTTTTCTCATTTATTCGAGTTTTTCACAAATGTATCCGGGCTGCATTTTTTCTTTTCATTTCTTTTCACAAGTTTTGTGATAGATAGGATAGACATCCAAACGAACTTCTTTGAGTAAAACAAGGAATCCCTTTTAAAATAAAATTGGAATGATTAACAATGATAAGACTTTAGAATAGCTTTAGAATATCTTTTTTTTTTTATTGACTTTTATTGACATAGACTCAAGTCATTTACTAAAATTAGAAAGAAGGCGCGTCGGAAATGGTCGGGATAGCTCAGCAGGTAGAGCAGAGGACTGAAAATCCTCGTGTCACCAGTTCAAATCTGGTTCCTGACACATGATAAATTTGTTTAGAAGTATCTATTCTACAACTTAATTAAATTAATTGATATAGATGGTATAGATCGACATACAGATTAATAATATAGTTAATAATATAGACCATGATACATACTTATCTAGGTGTCTGGAGATATAGCCTTTTTCGATTTTTAGATGAGTAAAAGGTATAAAAAAAAGTATATTAATATAAATAAGTCGTGAGAAGGGTGGGAATATACAAGATTCATCTCGGATACAGTACAAATAGAATCGGATCTCCTTTTATTTCTTATTTCTTTGTTTTTTCTTTCATATTCTATTTCTTTATTGACTTTATATAGCTCATCTAAGGGATGTGCGCAGTA